CAATTACGTAAATCCATGGTTCAAACCGCACTCAAAGGTAGGGTATTTCCCATTGAGATAGGAACTTCTGTACCCGAACGAATGGTATCTCCAATTCTCGCCCCTCTGGGATGTAAAATATATCTCTTCTCACCATCCCCATAGTGTATGAGACAAATGTGTGCATTTCGATTCGGGTCGTATTCGATGGTTACGATTCTCGCAGATATGTCTTTTTCATTCCGTCGAAAATCGATTTTACGGTATAGACGCTTATGACCTCCCCCTCTATGCCTTGCGGTAATGATTCCTCTGGCATTCCTACCTTTCCCAGAATGATGCTGTCCAGAGATCAAATTCTTTCGTGGATTGGATTTTCCTCGCCTGTCTGTGGCCCCATTGCGTGTGCTCGGGGTAGAAGTTTTGTATAACTGTATCGCCGTGTTATTCAGTATTTTGATTGAAGCTCTTTTCTTTCGGCAAAAGGGGTGGAATAGAATAACCCGGTTGAAGCGTAATGATCATACGTCTGTAATGCCTTGTATGTCCCCTATGCCTTGTATGTCCCCTAATAGGGCCCATTCTTCGACCCTTTCCCGGGAGCCGATGACTATTCATCGCGAGTACCTTAACCCCAAAGAAGAGTTCGACCCAATGCTTGATTTCTGTCCTAGTTGATCCTGTTTCAACATTAGAAGTATATTGATTCTTCCCCACCAATAGCCTAACACTTTTTTCTGTAACTACTGCATATTTGATTCCATCCATAAATCCACTTTCTTTCCTAGGAGTTCCAGTATTGATAAGAATTCTAGTTCTTACGGTTCATATGTTATGGTATGAATATACCACACCAATTCGTTCTCTAGTATGATTCGAATTCGAATCTACCGAATCGAACGAATCTCCTAGAGAACTCTATCGAAATCGAACTCTATAGAAGATCGAAAGAATTCGGAAAACCAGAAAATCTATCGAATCAAGTATATGCATATATAATCATAAAAATCCGATTGATTTATTTCTCTGATGATGGTGAGACAGAGCCAGTTCCACTGAACTTCTCCCATCCCATTGGTGTGCATCCAGTAGGAATTGAACCTACGAATTCGCCAATTATGAGTTGGGCGCTTTAACCATTCAGCCATGGATGCTTAGATCATCATACATCGTGAATAAATCAGTTCCAACCCTCAAGCCCCCATAACTATTAACTATGGCAACAAAACTGCGGAGAGACTATGAAGTCCAATTGTGGATCGTCGAATTGAGAGAGATATTGAGAGAAAGTAAGAATTTTGGATATTTGTTCGATTCATGGACCACATTCGATGTCGTGGGATCTTTTACTTACCTTTGTTTTCACCAAGAACGTTTTCTGAAACTTTTTGACCCCCGAATTTGGAGTATCCTGCTTTCGGGTTCACCAAGCAACCGATCTTTCACGAGCAAAGTTGCAGTACTGGTTAAGGGTGTAGTACTGATTCTAGTAGCGGTCGTTATATCTCGTATGCACCATCAAACTCTGGTCGAAAGAAAAACTCTCTATTTGAGGGGGCTTCTTCCTCTACCTATGAATTCCATTGGACCCAGAAATGATACATTGTTTCGGTCGTCCGATAGGTTGGTTGTTTCGCTTCTGTCTCTTCCAAAAGGGAAAAAAAAGATCTCTGAGAGTTGTTTCATGGATCCGAAAGGGAGTCCTTGGGTTCTCCCAATAACTCAAACGTGTATCATGCCTGACTCGAACTGGGGTTCGCGGTGGTGGAGGAACTGGATCGGAACAAATAGGGATTCTAGCCAATTGAAAGGATCTTCTGATCAATCCAGAGCTGCTTTCGATTCCACTAGGAATGCGGATTCGGAATCTCACGCATTGCTCAATCAAAGAGGGATTCAACAACTCAAAGAAAGATCGATTCTTTTGGATTGGGATCCTTCCTTTCCGGAACGAACCGAGATAGAATCCGACCGATTCCCGAAAAGCCTTTCTGGAGATTCCTCAATGTCCCAGCGATTCGCGGAACGTGAGAAGCGGATGGTTCGTCATCTACTTCCGGAAGAAATCGAAGAATTTCTTGGGAATCCTACAAGATCAATTCGTTCTTTTTTCTCGAACAGATGGCTTCATCTGGGTTCGAATCCTACTGAGAGGTCCGATCCGAAATTGTTGAAGAAACAACACGATGTTTCTTTTGTCCCTTCCAGGCGATCGGAAAAGAAAGAAATAGTGGATCTATTCAAGATCATTCCGTATTTACAAAAGACCATCGCAATTCATCCTATTTCATCAGATCCGGGATGTGCTATGGTTCCGAAGGATAAACCGGATCTGGACAGTTCCAATAAGATTTCATTCTTGACCCAAAATCGATTTTTGGATTTCTTTCATCTATTCCATGACCGGAACAGGGTGGGGTACACGTTAGACCCCGATTTTGAATCAGAAGATAGATTTTCAAAAATGGCAGATCTACTCATTCTATCAATCACCGATCCGGATCTGGTGTCTGATTATGAGAGGGTATTTTTTCCTTTTTCTGAGGGATTTCACTCCGGCGATGAATCGAAAAAGAAATCTTTATTGGTTGTACCTCCTATTTTTTCTGAAGATCCAAAATCAAAAAAAGTGGCTAGTAACAACATAATGGCGGCAGTCAATCCATCTAGATTGATCCGAAATCTGATTCAAATCCACTCTAGGACCTATGGGTACCTAAGAAATGTATCAAATCGATTCTTTTTCATGGTAATGAATCGATCCAATCGCAACTTCGAATATGGAATGAAAGGGGATTCCATAGGAAATGAGACTCGGAATCATAGAACGAGAATGAAATCTACGATCAACCAACATCTCTCGAATTTGAAAAAGAGTCAGAAGAAAGGGTCGGACCCTCTTAGTTCTCGAACCGAGAGATCCATGAATCGGGATCCTAATGCATATAGATACAAATGGACCCAAAATTTCCAGGAACATTTCATTTCTAAGGCGAAGAGTCGTTTTCAATTTCAAGTAGTGTTCGATCGATATTATCATCATCGAGATCGCTTACGTATTCATCGATCTCGCTATCGCTTCCGTATTCATCTGAATCGATTCCGTATTCATCGATCTCGATTCCGTATTCCTCTGAATCGATTCCGTATTTCTCTGAATCGAGATCGATTCGGGATTCATCTGAATCGATTCCGTATTTATCTGAATCGAGATCGATTCGGGATTCATCTAAATCGAGTCCGTATTTATCTGAATCGAGATCGAGTCGGGATTCATCTAAATCGATTCCGTATTCATCTGAATCGATTCCGTATTCATCTGAATCGATTCCGTATTCATCTGAATCGCTTCGGTAGTCATCTGAATCGATTCCGTATGAATCCGACTCAATATTGGATTGATTGGGCCGAGTTTATGGTCAAACTGTCGAAGTCACATCCCTTTTTGACGAAGTCACCTCGTTTCCTTTTGTGGAAGGCATCTTTATTTTTGTCGAATTCACTTCCTTTTTGGTCGAAGTCACTTCTCTTCTTTTGGTCGAAGTCACTTCTCTTTTTGTCCTTTTTGTCGAAGTCACTTCCTTTTTTCTTTTTGAGTATCGGAAGTCCTCCCATTCCTGGGTCTGAGATCCCCATCTATATCTATGAATTGAAAGGGCCGAATGATCCACTCTGCAATCCGTTGTTCGAATCAATAGGTGTTCAAATCGTTCCTTTTACTAAAAATCAATGGAAACCCTTCTTATTGGATGATCATGATCCTTCCAAACAATCGAAATTCTCGATCAATGGAGGCACACTATCACCCTTTTTGTTCAATAAGACAAAATGGATGATTGACTCATTCCCGACTCGAAAGAATTGCAGGAACAATTTGGATAGCACGGACTCCTATTTCTCAATGATATCCCACGATCGAGACAATTGGCTGAATCCCGTGAAACCATTTCATCGAAGTTCATTGATATCTTCTTTTTCTAAAGCAAATCGACTTCGATTCTTGAATAATCCACATCACTTCTGGTTCGATTGTAACAAAAAATTCCCTTTTTCTGTGGAAAAGGCCCTTCTCAAGAATTCTGATCTTACGTATGGACAATTCCTCAATATCTTGTTCATTCGCAACAAAAGATTTTCTTTGTGCGTCGGTACAAAAAAACATGTTTTTTTGGAGCGAGATACGATTTCACCAATCGAGTCACAGGTATCGAAGATATTCATACCTAAGGATTTGCCACAAAGTGGTGACGAAACGTATAACTTGTACAAATCGTTCCATTTTCCAATGCGATCCGATCCATTCGTTGGTAGAGCGATTTATTCGATCGCAGACATTTCTGGAACACCTCTAACAGAGGGACAAATAATCCATTTTGAAAGAACGGATTGTCCACCTCTTTCAGATATGAATCTATCGGATTCCGATTCCGAAGGGAAGCAGTATCTCAATTTTAATTCAAACATGGGTTTGATGTGGGCTGCTGAGAATGAGAAATCCAAAAAGAGGAAAAAACGGAGTGTTAGGGAGATGTATGATAGAACCCTTGAACGAGAGCGTGCTTTTTTAAATCTCTCACAATGGACTCTGTTCCAACCCTATATACCGTGGTTCTTTACTTTGACAGGGTTCCAGTATCTCAAATTTGCCCTTTTAGATCCTTTTTCAAACCTATTGCGTAGTCACATATCTCTTTCTCAGAGTATTCTGGAGACATCATGGTGGATTCGTCAGACAAAATTGTGGGTGAGTCTTTCATACGACTGGAATCTCAGTGAGATTTCAAGTCATTGGTTCCCGAGTGTTCGTCGGGCCGAAGCAAGAATTCATCGAAATAATGATAATGAGTCACCCCTATGGCTGAGATCATCAAATGCTCGGGAGTTCCTCATCCTTTTCCTTCTTCTTGTTGCTGGATATCTCGTTAATACCCATCTTTTCTTTGTTTCCCGAGCCTCTAGTGAGTTGCAGACGGATTTCAAAAAGATCAAATCTTTGATGATTCCATCATACATGATTGAGTTGCGAAAACTTCTGGATAGGTATCCTACATCTGAGCGAAATTCTTTCTGGTTAAAGAATCTCTTTCTAGTTGCTCTGGAACAATTCGTCTATTTTCTCGAAGCAATATGGGGTTCTGCTTTTAATAAGAAGAAATTTTGGAATAGCAATTTCATCGGTATCATGGATTTCCTAAGGATCATACCAAATCCCATCAATCGAATCACTTTTTCGAGAAATACGAGACATCTAAGTCGTACAAGTAAAGAGCTCTATTCATTGCTAAGAAAAAACGTGAACGTTGAGTGGATTGATGATCAAATAGAATCCTGGGTCGCGAACAGTGATTTGATTGGGGATAAAGAAAGAAATTTCTTGGTTCATTTCTCCACCTTAACCTTAACGACAGAAAAAAGGATGGATCAAATGCTATTGAGTCTGACTCATAGTGATGGTTTATCAAAGAATGACTCTAGTTATCAAATGGTTGAACAACCGGGATCAATTTACTTACGCTACGTAGTTGACATTCAGCAAAAGGATCTAATGAATTATGAGTTCAATAGATCCTGTTTAGCCGAAAGACGGATATTCCTTGCTCATTTTCAGACAATCACTTATTCACAAACTTCGTGTGGGGCTACTGGTTTTCATTTCCGATCTGATGGAAAACCCTTTTCGCTCCGCTTAGCGCTATCCCCCTCTAGGGGTATTTTAGTGATAGGTTCGATAGGAACTGGACGATCCTATTTGGTCAAATCCCTCGCGACAAACTCCTATGTTCCTTTCATTACGGTAGTTCCGAACAAGTTCCTGGATGACTTTATTTCTCGGCCTAGTGACGCTACCCCGCTTGATAATGATTATAGTGATAGTGATGATAGTGATGATAGTGACGCTATTGATATTGATGATAGTGACGATAGCGATAGCGATGATGACCTTGATATCGATGATATAGAGATGCTAAATGAGCTAACTACGGATAGGGATAGACTACTACTAGAGCGATTTAGTATCCGCCTTCCATTCGAATTAGCAAAAGCAATGTCCCCTTGCATACTATGGATTCCAAACATTCATGATCTGTCTGTGCGTGTGTCGAATGCCTTATCCCTCGGTCTATTAGTGAACTCTCTCTCCAGGGATTGTGAAAGATGCTCTACTAGCAATATCCTTGTTATTGCTTCGACTCATATTCCCAAAAAAGTGGATCCCGCTCTAATAGCTCCGAATAAATTAAATACATGCCTTAAGCTACGAAGGCTTCTTATTCCACAACAACGAAAGCACTTTTTCACTCTTTCATATACTAGGGGATTTCACTTGGAAAAGAAACTGTCCCATCCTAATGGATTCGGGTCCCTAACCATGGGTTCCAGTGTACGAGATCTTGTAGCACTTACCAATGAGGCCCTATCCATTAGTATTGCACAGAAGAAATCCACTATAGACACTCATACAATTCGATCCGCTCTTCATAGACAAACTTGGAATTTTCGAGCCAAGGTAAGACCGGTTCAGGATCATGGGATCCTTTTCTATCAGATAGGAAGGGCTGTTGCACAAAATGTACTTCTAAGTAATGGCTCCATAGATCCTATATCTATCTATCTGAAGAAGAGATTCCCTAGTTCTTATTTGTACAACTGGTACTTCGAGCTTGCAACGAGCATGAAGAGATTAACGAGACTTCTTTATCTTTTGAGTTGTTCTGCCGGATCGGTCGCTCATGATCTTTGGTCTCTACCCGGACCCGATGAAAAAAATGGGATCACTTCTTATTTGGTTGAGACTGATTCTGCTCTAGTTCGTGGTCTATTAGAAGTATTCGAAGGAGAAGGCACTCTATCCTCTCGGACAGAAAAAGAGGTCAGTCAGTTTGAGAATGATCGAGTGACATTGCTTCTTCGGTCCGAACGAAGGAATCCCTTAGAGATGATGCAAAATGGATTTTGTTCTAGCGTTGATCAGAAATTTCTCTATGAAAAAGACGAATCGGAGTTTGAATTGGAAGAAGGGGTTCCATTTAGAGAAGGAGACCACGACCTGCAACAGATAGAGGAGGATTTCTTCAATGACATAGTTTGGGCTCCTAGAATATGGTACCCCGATCTCTTTGGTTGGATCGAAAGTCCCACTGAATTGGGATTTCCCTATTGGTCCAGGTCATTTTTGGGCACGCGGATCATTTCTCATCAAGAGAATGATTCGGAGTTCTTGCTAAGCCAATTTCTTTGGGACCCTGCGAATCCCTTCTTTTTCGATGCGCCTGTGTTTTCACGTCGAGAATTCTTTGCAGATCAAGAGATGGCAAAGGGGCTTCTTACTTCCCTAACAAGTCCTCCTAAATCGCTGGCTGAAAGCTGGTTCAGCAAGAATACGCAAGAAAATAACTTCGAATTGTTGATTCATCGCCAGAGATGTCAGAGAACCAATAGTGCA